ATATATGAAAAAAAAATATAGATAGATATGTTATGATATGGATCTGAATTGTGTTATGTGACATCAATTCGTTATGTATGGATGAGATTCCAAGGTCCTGATTGCGTGCATCCAGTAGGAATTGAACCTACGACTTCGCCAATTATGAGTTGGGCGCTTTCACCACTCAGCCATGGATGCTTAACAGGGACCCTTGTCCACGGTGCCAATCCAATATAAAAAATAAGTCAAATTAAAATAACATAAAATCATTTAATTTAAAATAACATAAAATAAGTCAAATTAAAATAACATAAAATAAATTAAAATAACATAAAATAAGTCAAATTAAAATAACATAAAATAAATTAAAATAACATAAAATAAATTAAAATAACATAAAATAAGTCAAATTAAAATAACATAAAATAAATTAAAATAACATAAAATAAATTAAAATAACATAAAATAAGTCAAATTAAAATAACATAAAATAAATTAAAATAACATAAAATAAATTAAAATAACATAAAAGAAGAATCAAAATCAAAATGAGATGAAATCTCGGGGGTGAACCTAATGCAAAAAATACAAATCAAGTTCTGTATTTTCGAATTGAGAGAGATAATGAGAGAGATAAAGAATTCTCACTATTTCTTAGATTCGTGGACCCAATTCAATTCAGTGGGATCCTTTATTCACATTTTTTTCCACCAAGAACGTTTTCTAAAACTCTTTGACCCACGAATTTTTAGTATTCTACTTTCACGCAATTTCCAGGGTTCAACAAGCAATCGATCTTTCACGATCAGGGGAGTAATACTCTTTGTAGTAGCGGTACTTATATATCGTATTAACAATCGAAATATGGTCGAAAGAAAAAACCTATATTTGACAGGGTTTCTTCCTATACCTATGAATTCCACTGGACCCAGAAATGATCGATTGGAAGAAGCTGTTGGGTCTTCCAATATCAATAGGTTGATTGTTTCGCTCCTGTATCTTCCAAAAGGAAAAAAGATCTCTGAGAGTTCTTTCCTGAATCGGAAAGAGAGTACTGGGGTTCTCTCAATAACAAAGAGGAATTCTAGTTGTAAGATATCTAATGAAACCGTCGCCGAAATTGAGATCTTATTCAAAGAGAAAGATAGCAAATCTCTGGAGTTTCTTTTTGTATATTATATGGATGATGATTCGACCCACAAGGACCATGATTGGAAATTGGCTGATCCTATTTTATTGGAAAGATTAGCGAAAGACTGGATTTCTTATCTTATGTCTGCTTTTCGTGAAAAAAGACCAATTGAAGCGGGGATTTTCTTCAAACAACATGAGCATGTTTCCCATCTCTTCTCGAGAAACAAGGGGGCTATCTCGTTGCAAAATTGTACTCAATTTCATATGTGGAAATTCCGCCAAGATCTCTTCCTTTTATTCCCTAGTTGGGGGAATAATCCGCCCGAATCGTATTTTTGGTTAGGCAATGTGTGGTTGGGAAAGAAGGATCGGTTTTTTAGCAAGGTACGGAATGTATGGTCAAATATTCAATATGATTCCACAAGGTCTAGTTTCGTTCAAGTAACGGATTCTAGCCAACTGAAAGGATCCTCTGATCAATCCAGAGATCATTTGGATTCCAATCATTTGGATTCCATTAGTAATGAGGATTCGGAATATCGCACATTGATCAATCAAAGAGAGATTCAACAACTAGAAGAAAGATCGATTCCCTGGGATCCTTCCTTTCTTCAAACGGAACGAAAAGAGATAGAATCAGACCGATTCCCGAAAAACCTTTCTGGATATTCCTCAATGTCCCAGCTATTCACGGAACGCGAGAAACCGATGATTAATCATCTGTTTCCGGAAGAAATGGAAGAATTTCTTGGGAATGCTACAAGATCCGTTCGTTCTTTTTTCTCTGATAGATGGTCAGAACTTCATCTGGGTTCGAATCCTACTGAGAGGTCCACTAGAGAGCAGAAATTGTTGAAGAAACATCTTTCTTTTGTCCGGCGATCAGAAAATAAAGAAATGATTCATTTATTCAAAATCATTACGTATTTACAAAATACTATCTCAATTCATTCTATTTCATTAGATCCGGGATGTGATATGGTTCCGAAGGATGACCCGGATCTGGACAGTTCCAATAAGATTTCATTCTTTAACAAAAATCCATTTTTTGATTTCTTTCACCGATTCCATGAACGGAACAGGGGAGGATACGCGTTACACCATGATTTTGAATCAGAAGAGAGATTGCAAGAAATGGCAGATCTATTTACTCTATCAATAACCGAGCCGGATCTGGTGTATCATAAGGGATTTTCTTTTTCTATTGATTCGTACGGATTGGATCAAAAAAAATTCTTGAATGAGGTATTCAACACCAGGGCTGAATCGAAAAAGAAATCTTTATTGGTTCTGTCTCCTGTTCTTTTTCGTTATGAGGAGAATGAATATTTTTTTCGAAGGATCAGACAAAAACGGGTCTGGATCTCCTGCGGGAATGGTTTGGGAGATCTAAAGCAAAAAATGGTGGTATTTGCTAGCAATAACATAATGGAAGCAGTCAATCAATATAGATTGATCCGAAATCTGATTCAAATCCAATATAATAGGTACATAAGAAGTGTATTGAATCGATTCTTTTTAATGAATAGATCCGATCGCAACTTCGAATATGGAATTCAAAGGGATCAAAAAGGAAAGGATACTCTCAGTCATAGAACTCTAATGAAATATATGATCAAACAAGATTATGCATATATATACAAATGGTCCAATGGGAGCAAGAATTGCCAGGAACATTTGGAACATTTCCTTTCTGAGCAGAAAAGCTGTTTTCAAGTGCATTTTCAAGTGCAAAAGAGCCGTTTTCAAGTAATGTTTGATCAATTACGTATTTATACACGTATTCGTATTAATCAATTTTTGATGAATTATTCTGAGGTTTGCAAGAAATTCGAAAAAGATGTGTATAAGTTGCTTACTTTCTTTTTGCCCAAGTGGTCCAGGTCACTTCGTTTCTTTTTCCTTTTCTCCCAGTCACTTCGTTTTTTGGGCAAGTCACTTCGTTTTTTGGCCAAGTTGCTTTTCTTTTTGTCTAATTCACTTTCTTTTCCTTTTTCCTGTGTAAGTTTTGGGAATACCCCCATTCATAGGTCCGAAATCAACATCTATGAATTGAAAGGTCCGAATGATAAACTCTGCAATCAGTTGTTAGAATCGATAGGTTTTCAAATTGTTCATTTGAAAAAATTGAACCCCTTCTTACTGGCTGATGATGGTACTTCGAAATTCTTGATCAATGGAGGAACAATATCACCATTTTTGTTCAATAAGATACCAAAGCGGATGATTGACTCATTCCATACTAGAACTAATCGCAGGAAATCCTTTGATAACAAAGATTCCTATTTCTCAATGATATTCTACGATCAAGACAATTGGCTGAATCCCGGGAAACCATTTCACAGAAGTTCATTGATATCCTCTTTTTATAAAGCAAATCGACTTCGATTCTTGAATAATCCGCATCACTTCTGCTTCTATTGTAACAAAAGATTCCCTTTTTCTGTGGAAAAGGCTCGTAATAATAATTCATATTTTCTATATGGGCAATTTCTCAATATCTTGTTCCTTCGCAAGAAAAGATTTTCTTTGTGCGTTGGTAAAAAAAAACATGTTTTTGGGGGGAGAACTACTATTTCACCAATCGAGTCACAAGTATCTAACATATTCATACCTAACGATTTTCCACAAAGTGGTGACGAAAGGTATAACTTGGACAAATCTTTTCATTTTCTAAGTCGACCCGATCCATTCGTTCGTAGAGCTATTTATTCGATCGTAGACACTTCTGGAAACCCTCTAACAGAGGGACAAATTGTCAATTTTGAAAGAACTTATTGTCAACCTCTTTCAGATATGAATCTATCTGATTCAGAAGGAAAGAACCTTCATGAGTGTCCCAATTTCAATTCAAATATAGGTTTGATTCACATTCCATGTTCTGAGAAAGATTTCCCATCCGAAAAAAGGAAAAAACAGAGTCTTTGTCTAAAGAAATGCGTTGGGGTTCAGAAAGGGCGGATGTATACAACCTTTCAACGAGATAGTGCTTTTTCAATTCTCTCAAAAAAATGGAATCTATTCCAAACATATATGCCAAGCTTCTTTACTTCGACAGGGTACAAATATCTAAATTCGATATTTTTAGATACTTTTTCAGACCTATTGTCAATACTAAGTAGCAGTGTATCCATTTTTCATGATATTATGGGTATATCGTGGCGAATTCTTCAGACAAAATTGTGGAAGATGCAATTTTTTCTCAGAAGTGAGATCTCGAGTAAATGGTTACATAATCTTCTGTCCAAAGAAATGATTCATCGAAATAAAAAGAATAAGTC